ATTGATAACGAGTGGGACCAAATAATTCGATGGGGGTAGTTGCTGAACCATACCACATAGTTCCAGCAACTACAAAAGCAGCAAAAAAGACAGCAGCGATACTACTGGAAAGGACGGTTTCAATATTGCCCATACGTAATCCTTTGTATAGACGTTGAGGCGGACGAACACTAAGATGAAATAGGCCCGCTAATATGCCCAACGTACCCGCTGCAATATGATGAGAGGCTATTCCGCCCGAAACAAATGGATCAAAACCTTCCACACCCCACGCTGGATTTACAGATTGTACTTTTCCAGTTAGTCCATAAGGATCGGACACCCATATTCCAGGGCCATACAAACCTGTTACATGAAATGCGCCAAAACCAAAACAAGCCACCCCTGAAAGAAATAAATGAATTCCAAAAATCTTGGGCAAATCCAAAGACGGTTTTCCTGTACGTTCATCAGTAAATATTTCTAGATCCCAATACACCCAATGCCAAATAGCTGCTAAGAAGCACAAGCCAGAAAACACAATATGCGCTCCGGCCACACCTTCGTAACTCCAAATGCCTGAATTCGTTACAGCCCCCCCTGTGATACTCCAACCACCCCACGAATTAGTTATTCCTAAACGAGTCATGAAGGGTATAACGAACATACCTTGTCTCCACATTGGATCAAGAACGGGATCAGAAGGATCAAAAACGGCTAATTCATATAGAGCCATTGAACCGGCCCAACCAGCAACCAGAGCTGTATGCATTATATGGACAGCAATCAACCGACCGGGATCATTCAATACAACGGTATGAACACGATACCAAGGCAAACCCATGGAAATACCCCTTTTTATCAAAGAAAGATAAAGACTATGTAACTTTATTGCATTTTAAAAACGATACTATGGACCTCCCCCCTTCAGTGGATTCTCTCCGAGCAGGAGATAATATTTGTTCTCTTCTGCTGGCAATAATCAAACAATTCTGTTCGTAGGAACAAAGAGAAGCAGATCTATTCTATACCCGATAAGCCCCAATACGCAATGGGGGGTTGAGCCCATTTTCTATGAGTGAATCCATCCATACTTAGTCATCATTCGAAAGACCTAATTTGTAATAATTTTAGTTACTTTATTAATTCTGTCTTCCTTTCTGACCATGGCTAAAATGAATAACGGCCAATTTTTATGAAGACAATTAACCTCATTATTACGTTTCCACATCAAAGTGAAATATAGTACTTCATTTTTTGTTAATGCCTATTGGTGTTCCAAAAGTACCTTTTCGAAGTCCTGGAGAGGAAGATGCATCTTGGGTTGACGTATAGTGCGGCTTGTCAGATATATTGGGTCATATGGGATTTCCCCGTTCTCTCCCTCGATCGAGATATCCCTTGTTTCACCCAATCAATTTATTTAAAATTTGGAGCGTGAAGTGCAATTAGATCCGTTTTGGGGGGATCCAGATTAATATTACCATCTCAATAAAACTTATTTATGGTTGGCTTGGTTGGACCAAGAAAATGAAGTATCCAGGCTCCGTTTAGAAAAAACCCAATTAGTAATAGATCGGCGATTACTACTTGTATCATAAACGATTTTATTGTTAAATTTTATTATTAAATTAGAAAGAGGGGTGATCTCAAAGTGTTAATTAATCGAATAGAATAATATGCTGAATACCTCAAATATTTGACGGAAGAAAGACATCAAATGAATTAAAAAAAAGAAGTGGTATTGGGAGCATTTATCCTATATGTGCAAATAGAAATCGGGGAAATCTTTACCTGGAGTAGAGCATAAACCTAAAAAAATGGAAGGGGCCCCTTCAGGAACAAGAAAATTACATCGTAATTTGGATTGGATCTCGATGAAACAATATATCAATGAGAAGTTTGTTTGATAAGTGTAGTGAATTTAGTATTATAGGTTATAGGAAAACGAACAAAAACTTATCTTTTTTTTTATGGAAGAAAAAAGGGTTCCTTTGTTAAAAGTTAGATAGAACCTACTTTAAGCCAAAATAAAGGGGCTGGAATCTTATATATTGATATTTTTTCCGCGATTTTTTGAACCGTATGCCTCAAAAGGTGCATGTACGGTTCCTAAGGGATAGTTTTTTATCCTAATCAACCGACTTTATCGAGAAAGATTGCTTTTTTTAGGCCAAGAGGTTGATAGTGAGATCTCAAATCAACTTATTGGTCTTATGGTATATCTCAGTATAGAGGATGATACCAAAGATCTCTATTTGTTTATAAATTCTCCCGGAGGATGGGTAATACCCGGAGTAGCTATTTACGATACTATGCAATTTGTAAGACCAGATGTACATACAATATGCATGGGATTGGCCGCTTCAATGGGATCCTTTATCCTGGTCGGAGGAGAAATTACCAAACGTCTAGCATTCCCTCACGCTTGGCGCCATTGAGTTTTTTATTTGAAAGAAAAAAAGACTATGCCTTAGCAGGAATATTAAGTAATAATAGCATGGCACTTCGAATTTGATATGAGAAAACTCTCTTTTTTTTTTTTTACATTAAATTATGTATCGAAAGAGTAGTATGAGATAATAAGATATTCCGATTTTATCTTATCTATGGGGTAAGCGTCACAAACTTTTTTTTTGTTTTCACACCGGAAGGGTTTTAACAATATTTATTTTTTATAGATTTTATAGAAAAGATTCATTTTTTGCCTTAGCTCAAAAAAACTTTGGGATTGCTGAATCACAGACGAAATAAATATATAAAGCAACGGAACCATCGTAGTATTTTTTAACCCCCCCGAAAGGAAACGAAAGGAAGGGTGGTAATTGGATCATTTACCGATCTGCGTCTGATAGATCCTAGATTTTCTCTTTATTGGCTGTAAGGTAAAAGTAAATTCCATTAGAGAGCCGTATGCACTGCACAAAAAATGCCCGTACGGTTCTTCAATTCTTTTTTTTTTTGCACCTCATCATCCTGCAAGATAGAGAAACCATTTATTTAGCATCAGGGTAATGATTCACCAACCCGCAGCCTCTTTTTATGAGGCACAAACGGGAGAATTTATCTTGGAAGCGGAAGAACTACTGAAACTGCGCGAAACCATCACAAGGGTTTATGTACAAAGAACGGGCAAACCCTTATGGGTTGTATCCGAAGATCTGGAAAGAGATGTTTTTATGTCAGCAACAGAAGCCCAAGCTCATGGAATTGTTGATCTTGTAGCGGTTGAATGAAGGATTTCGCTGAAATCCCTACTATTGTTGTGTTGAGATTTTCCTTATATTCTTACCGGGTTTAATATTCTATTAAATATATTTATAAATAAAAGCGATTCATAATCATCCGGTTAGGATCGATCTCAACCAGCCAATTATGTATACGATACAGCATGCCAACCATTAAGCAACTTATTAGAAACACACGACAGCCAATAAGAAATGTCACGAAATCCCCCGCTCTTCGGGGATGTCCTCAGCGCCGAGGAACATGTACTAGGGTGTATGTGCGACGCGTTTAGATCATGAGCTAGGACTGGGACACAAAAAAAGACAAACTGTATGTTTCCAGTATCAATGATCAATCAATACCAGTGAATAGGATAGAAATAGAATATGAATAGGATAGGATACAATGGAAGAATTCCACTCACTATCTACAAATCAAAAAGATCCTTTATCTCCCTGTGTATTCAATTTATGGTTTCCATTGGTGCAAATCCAATCACCCGAATTTAAGATGAGAAGCAATTCCCCTTTGGTAAGAAATGGTTATCCATTAAGCGGGGGAAATATATAAGCAGAAAAATTATGTTCCCACTCTTGCAAAAACGGACTAACAGGGTCAGCTACCTAGCTAACTTTCATAATTAAATACCGTTACTGTATGGGTTAGATCTCATTGTGAAAGACCTATTACTAAATAATATAATTCATGGGTAGAGCCAAAGGATGTGAACTGTACAAGTTACCAATAGATTAAATGAAGGAAGGGGTTCCGGTGTATAGAAAGGACCTCACCGTTTAAGAAGTAACCATAGAAACGATGGAACCACTATTTCTTTATCCATTTATATTTACTATGTTTTGCTAGTATCAATCAATTTTTTAGTTAGCGGTGAAATGCAAAATATATATAGTGGTCGGGGAGGTTATAGTAGCCAAAGCCATTGGAATTTTTATTTTATACATTGGAAGAATCTGTTTTGTTATTAATCGACCAGTAAAGAGGAAAATAATAACTAAAAGAACGGAAATCAATTAGTTATTCATCAAAGTTTCATTTATTCAATGACCAGAATTAGACGAGGATATGTAGCTCGTAAACGTCGAACAAAAATCCGTTTATTTGCATCAAGCTTTGGGGGGGCTCATTCAAGACTTACTCGAACTATTACTCAACAGAAAATAAGAGCTTTGGTTTCTGCTCATCGGGATAGAGATAGGCAAAAGAGGGATTTTCGTCGTTTGTGGATCACTCGGATAAATGCAGTAATTCGCGAAAATAAAGTATCCTATAGTTATAGTAGATTCATAAATGATCTGTACAAGAGTAAATTGCTTCTTAATCGTAAAATACTTGCACAAATAGCTATATTAAATAGGAATTGTCTTTATATGATTTCTAATGAGATCATAGAGGATTGTAAGGAATTTACCGAAAAACTTAAATGACATTCCCCGGAGAATGAACTCCGGGAAGATATAGTATAAATTAGTATAAGCAAAAATTGATAAGATGATAACGTCGTCAAAATGAGTGAACGCGCTCAAACAAAAAAACTTTTATTCTTCCCCGATTCTTTTTTTTTTTTTTTACAACACGAAAATAAAATTTAGATTTTATTATTTTTCGAACACAATATCCAGCTGGGTTTGAGTTCATATCATATTGGAATTTTGATTTGATTGAAGCTATTTATTTCGGGTTCTAAAACCAGTAGTTCTAGTGGTCGACTCGGTTCTTTCAAACTGTTTCTCGTTATTAAGAAAAGGTAACAAAGATAAAATGCGAGCTTGTTTTATAGCAATAGTAATTAATCGTTGTTGTTTCAAGGTCAATCTATTCACGCGTCTAGATAAAATTTTGCCTTGTTCACTAATAAACCGACTAATTAAACTCATATTTCTATAATCAATTCGATCCCCCGATTGGATCGGGGGCAAACGCCTACGAGAAGATCGTTTGGATTTAAGAAAGGGTCGCTTGGATTTATCCATGGTTTGTTTGTTCCTTATCCCTGAAAATACTATTTCTTAGTTCTAATTCTTTTTTTTTTAGATCCAACTGAAATAGAAGAAATACAGAAATAGAAATTAGGATTTATTTTAGTTATATTAAAATATATATTATATATATAATATGTCATTTTTAATGTTCCTTGGAAGAGTGACAAACAGACCTGCATTCGATCTATTTCTTTATCTCCCCATGAACCGTATGTTTGTAACAATAGGGACAGAATTTTTTCAATTCCAATCGACTCGGCGTATTGTGTCGATTCTTTTGGGAAATATATCTGGAAATGCCCGTTGATTCTTTATTAACCCCGTTTCGGACACAACTGGTACATTCCAAAATAACCGTTACTCGGACATCTTTACTCTTGGCCATGAACCCCCTTTGGTTTTTGATTCGCTCAACTCTTCCATTTTTTCGATCTGAAGCGAATAAGAAAGGAACAAAGAAAAAATAGAAGTTGCTAACTCTAAATCTAATTATGAAAGATTTCGTTGCAATCACTAGAGTAATAGTAAATAAATAGTAAATAATAAGGAATACAATTATTTCAAACGATATTTCTAATTGCAGTACAGTATCTTATTTAACTATTTTGTATGATACTGTTGCCCTAGGATCACATTTCCATTCCCGTTCTCACTCTATTATAATATAAATTTAAGCCGGAATTTTCGCTGAGATTGAATAGACTTTAGTCTTAAAAAAAAAAAATAGCAATTAATTAGTTACAGCTATTTGATTTGATTGTATCTCTAATCCCCTTCCCGTATCAATAACTAAAATGAAAAAAAGGGGAATGTCAACGCATCGGGGAATAAACGATTGATCTCTATTAATAAACCTGCTAAAGATGCGAACCATAGAGTACTTAGTACTGGTGCCACGGAAAGATATGTTTTTAGATCTCGCATTGAAAATCCTCCTTCTTTTTGTTTTTAACGTCTCATATGGGTATATATAAGTCTTTTATTATTTTATTATATGTTATACAATATGTTATATGACATGAGCCCCCCCAAAAAAATAAGAAATGACGATAAAAATTGTGTATATCAATGGAAGAAATAACACTATGGAAAAGAAGACAGGGATTCTCTACAATGAAACTGTAGACCAATTGAAAGGGATGTAGCGCAGCTTGGTAGCGCGTTTGTTTTGGGTACAAAATGTCACGGGTTCAAATCCTGTCATCCCTACCTATACTTTAGTTCTCCTATGAGCAGTAAGGAGGAATAAATTGAGATCAATTAAATTGGACATACATAATCTTTCTTTCATTTTTAGTTTCGAAACGCTATATTATATATATATACACACATGCAAGGTGTATTGGGGTTCAAAAAAATTGTGATAATGATAAGAAAGCGCTCTTAGTTCAGTTCGGTAGAACGTGGGTCTCCAAAACCCGATGTCGTAGGTTCAAATCCTACAGAGCGTGCGTGATTCCGTTCTTATTAGGTCAAATTCCACTGAAATAAGGTCGCTAACTTCAACAGCAATCATAATTTGACCTCCTGTGGATTAAGGAGGAGGTCACTAAAAAAAAATGCTTAATTTAATTAATCAAAGGTCTGACTGATCACCGCGCCTATATTGTAAATATGCAGTTACGAATAATCCAGCCAAAGTAATCGGAATTAAACCTAATACGATTCCAAATAGAAAAACTTCAATCATTTTAATTTGTTTGGAAAGGGAAAAAATATAAGTAATATCTATCCCTCAATATTAATACGAATTGCCCATAAATCTCAATGACTAATAATTGGCAATTGACACGGTAAGGAACTATAGAATACATGGAATCCTAAAGAATCTTTTTCGAGATTGTTCATTCAATTTTTTAAAAATCAATTTATTTTCAATTTTAAATAAGTCGTATCTTGCTTAGACCAATAAATAAAGCGGAGGTTATAGTTGAAGCCGCTAGTAGAAAACCGAAATAACTAGTTATAGTAGGCATAAAGGAGCTAAATGAAATATGTTCTTTTTATACATATGGTTAAAAAGCACTTACCTAAGTTTAAATTTTTGAAAGAAAAGATATGAAGATAAGCACAAATACCAATTGAAAGAATGCAAGTTTTTAATTAGTGTTATAGTTATAGACAGCCTTAACAAGGAGAGAATACAAAGATAGAATGACAGGGGTACAAAAAGAAATGGATTCATCATCTGTCGATCCCGTAATTCCAAATCAAGAGAGTTGTTGGGCAACTTCCTGAGTAAACAAATATAAAAATACTAATAACTGTCTTGTGTAACTTCATTGAAAAACGA